GCTAGCGTAGCTTAATACAAAGCATAACACTGAAGATGTTAAGATGGGCCCTGAGAAGCTCCGCATGCATAAAGGCATGGTCCCGACCTTTTTATCAGCTCTTACCCAACTTACACATGCAAGTCTCCGCAGTCCCGTGAGTATGCCCTCAATCCCCTGCCCGGGGACGAGGAGCGGGCATCAGGCGCAAAATTTAGCCCAAGACGCCCGGCCAAGCCACACCCCCAAGGGAATTCAGCAGTGATGGACATTAAGCCATAAGTGAAACTTGACTCAGTCAGGGTTAAGAGGGCCGGTAAAACTCGTGCCAGCCACCGCGGTTAAACGAGAGGCCCTAGTTGATAACACCACGGCGTAAAGGGTGGTTAAGGAGAGAAAAATAATAAAGCCAAATGGCCCTTTGGCCGTCATACGCTTCTAGGTGTCCGAAGCCCAATAAAACGAAAGTAGCTTTAACAATATCCACCTGACCCCACGAAAGCTGAGGAACAAACTGGGATTAGATACCCCACTATGCTCAGCCATAAACCCAGACATCCGAGTACAATTAGATGTCCGCCCGGGTACTACGAGCATTAGCTTGAAACCCAAAGGACCTGACGGTGCCTTAGACCCCCCTAGAGGAGCCTGTTCTAGAACCGATAACCCCCGTTAAACCTCACCACTTCTAGCCATCCCAGCCTATATACCGCCGTCGTCAGCTTACCCTGTGAAGGCAATAAAAGTAAGCAAAATGAGCACAACTCAGAACGTCAGGTCGAGGTGTAGCGCACGAAGTGGGAAGAAATGGGCTACATTTTCTATCACAGAACACTACGAATATGCAACATGAAATAGTGCTTGAAGGAGGATTTAGTAGTAAAAAGGAAGCAGAGTGTCCTTTTGAACTCGGCTCTGAGGCGCGTACACACCGCCCGTCACTCTCCCCTGTCAAAATGCAATAAAAGTACGTAACACCAAAGCACTGACAAGGGGAGGCAAGTCGTAACATGGTAAGTGTACCGGAAGGTGCACTTGGATTAAACCCAGGGCGTGGCTGAGTCAGTTAAGCATCTCACTTACACCGAGAAGACATCCATGCAAGTTGGATCACCCTGAGCCAAACAGCTAGCTTAATCACCAATATAACCCAACCATATTAATAACAAAATATAACCCAAAACCATAAACTAAACCATTTTTTTACCTGAGTATGGGAGACAGAAAAGGTTCAACCTAAAGCAATAGAAGAAGTACCGCAAGGGAAAGCTGAAAGAGAAATGAAATAACCCATATAAGCACTAAAAAACAAAGACTAGACCTTGTACCTTTTGCATCATGATTTAGCCAGCACCTCCAAGCAAAGAGACCTTTAGTTTGAAACCCCGAAACCAGGTGAGCTACCCCGAGACAGCCTATTTTAATTTAGGGCTAACCCGTCTCTGTGGCAAAAGAGTGGGAAGAGCTCCGGGTAGAAGTGACAGACCTACCGAACCTGGTGATAGCTGGTTGCCTAAGAAATGGATAGAAGTTCAGCCTCGTGTACCCCAAGCCAAAAAACGTAATATTAAGACAACTTAAGGGAAATATACGAGAGTTAGTTAAAGGGGGTACAGCCCCTATAACAAAGGATACAACCTTCACAGGAGGATAAAGATCATAATATATAAAATACACTGTTTTAGTGGGCCTAAAAGCAGCCATCTAAGCAGAAAGCGTTAAAGCTCAGACAGAAAAAAGTTTATTATCCCGATAAGAAATCTTATTCCCCTAACAGTATTAGGCTAACCCATGCCCACATGGAAGAAATTATGCTAAAATGAGTAACAAGAAGAGCTGCTCTTCTCCAGGCACAAGTGTAAACCAGATCGGACCAACCACTGGAAATTAACGAACCCAACCCAAGAGGGCAATGTGAATAACAAAGAAACCAAGAAAATCTCACAACTAAGTAATCGTTAACCCCACACTGGAGTGCTATATTAAGGAAAGACTAAAAGAAAGGGAAGGAACTCGGCAAACACAAGCCTCGCCTGTTTACCAAAAACATCGCCTCCTGCAACAAAATTTAGTATAGGAGGTCCAGCCTGCCCAGTGACTACGGGTTCAACGGCCGCGGTATTTTGACCGTGCAAAGGTAGCGCAATCACTTGTCTTTTAAATAGAGACCTGTATGAATGGGTAAACGAGGGGTTAACTGTCTCCCCCTTCCAGTCAGGAAATTGATCTATCCGGCAGAAGCATGCGGAACATAAAAAAACACTGGACCGTTTGGAGCTAAGGTACAACATTCGTCCACTTAAAACAACTCATAAAAAAGGGGAATTTAAAAAAAAATGAAATTTTACCTTCGGTTGGGGCGACCACGGAGGAAAAATAAGCCTGGGAGTGGACTGGGCCAAACCCCTAAAACTAAAAGAGACATCTCTAAGTCACAGAACATCAGACCAAAAATGATCCGGCCAATAAAGCCGATCAACGGACCAAGTTACCCTAGGGATAACAGCGCAATCCTCTCCCAGAGTCCATATCGACGAGGGGGTTTACGACCTCGATGTTGGATCAGGACATCCTAATGGTGCAGCCGCTATTAAGGGTTCGTTTGTTCAACGATTAAAGTCCTACGTGATCTGAGTTCAGACCGGAGCAATCCAGGTCAGTTTCTATCTGTAACGCTACTTTTCCTAGTACGAAAGGATCGGAAAAGAGGGGCCTATACTTTAAGCACGCCCCACCCCTAATTAATGAAAACAAATAAATTAAATAAAGGGAGGGCCAAAACCCAACCGCCCAAAATAAGGACATACTGGGGTGGCAGAGCATGGTAAATTGCGAAAGGCCTAAGCCCTTTTAACCAGAGGTTCAAGTCCTCTTCCCAGTTTATGCTAAACACTCTAATAAACCACCTAATTAACCCTCTAACCTATATTGTGCCCGTCCTACTAGCAGTTGCTTTCCTTACACTAATTGAACGTAAAGTTCTAGGGTACATACAACTTCGAAAAGGACCCAATGTAGTAGGACCATACGGGTTACTGCAACCCATCGCTGACGGAGTGAAACTATTTATTAAAGAGCCAGTCCGCCCTTCTACCTCCTCTCCATTTTTATTTTTAACCACCCCCCTCCTTGCACTAACCCTAGCAATAACACTTTGAGCACCCATACCTTTACCCTATCCTGTAGTTGACCTCAACCTAGGAGTTTTTTTCATTTTAGCCTTATCAAACCTTGCAGTATATTCTATTCTTGGCTCAGGATGGGGCTCAAATTCAAAGTATGCACTAAATGGAGCCCTACGAGCGGTTGCTCAAACAATTTCTTATGAAGTCAGCCTTGGACTTATCCTTTTATCAGTAATTATTTTTTCAGGCGGATATACTCTCCAAACATTTAGTATTACCCAAGAAAGTATTTGATTACTAGCTCCTGCCTGACCCCTGGCCGCAATATGATATATTTCAACTCTAGCAGAGACAAATCGGGCACCATTTGATTTGACAGAAGGGGAATCAGAACTGGTCTCAGGGTTTAATGTAGAATATGCAGGAGGTCCTTTCGCCCTACTCTTCTTGGCCGAATATGCAAATATTTTACTAATAAATACCCTGTCTGCTGTACTCTTTTTAGGGACATCACACGTTCCAAGCATGCCAGAATTAACAACAACTGGTCTTATAGTTAAAGCTGCACTACTCTCTATTGTATTTCTATGAGTGCGAGCCTCGTACCCACGATTCCGATACGATCAGCTTATACATCTAGTTTGAAAGAACTTCCTTCCCCTTACGCTAGCCCTAGTACTATGACACATTGCCTTACCAGTCGCACTAGCAGGCCTTCCCCCTCAACTATAATTCAGGAACTGTGCCCGAATGCCTAGGGACCACTTTGATAGAGTGGCTTATAGGGGTTAAAATCCCCTCAGTTCTTAGAAAGAAGGGGGTTGAACCCATGCCCAAGAGATCAAAACTCTTAGTGCTTCCTTTACACCACTTTCTAAGATGGGGTCAGCTAATTAAGCTTTCGGGCCCATACCCCGGACATGACGGTTAAAGTCCCTCCTCCATCAATGAATCCTTACGTACTCATAATTTTAATGTCTAGTTTAGGGTTAGGAACTACCCTGACCTTTACCAGCTCCCATTGATTACTAGCCTGAATAGGCCTAGAAATTAATACCTTAGCAATTATTCCACTAATAGCACAGCATCATCACCCTCGCGCGGTAGAAGCCACCACAAAATACTTTTTGACCCAAGCCACTGCAGCAGCAATGATCATGTTTGCAAGCACAACAAATGCCTGAATTACGGGAGAGTGAGACATAAACAACATGTCAAACCCTCTCGCCAGTACAATAATTATTATTGCCTTAGCACTTAAAGTTGGATTAGCCCCAATACACTTCTGAATACCAGAAGTTATACAAGGATTAGACCTCTTAACAGGGTTAATTCTATCAACTTGACAAAAACTTGCCCCTTTTGCCCTAATTATTCAAACTGCCCAAATAGTGGACCCCCTATTATTAACCACTCTTGGAGTGTTGTCTACGTTGGTTGGAGGATGAGGTGGCTTAAACCAGACCCAGCTACGAAAAATCCTAGCCTATTCCTCTATCGCTCACATGGGCTGAATAATAATTGTTCTTCAATATGCCCCCCAACTTACCCTATTAGCCCTAGGAATATATATTTTCATAACATCAGCAGCATTTCTTACCCTAAAAATAATATCTGCCACTAAAATCAACGCCCTTGCAATGACCTGATCTAAGACTCCAGTCCTAACAGCAACCACTGCCTTGGTACTTCTATCTCTTGGAGGCCTACCACCACTTACAGGATTTATACCAAAGTGATTAATTTTACAAGAATTAGCAAAACAAAATCTTCCTATCACCGCCACTATTATGGCCTTAGCCGCTCTATTAAGCTTATACTTCTACCTGCGCCTATGTTATGCAATGACACTAACAATTTCTCCTAACACAACCAACTCAATCACCCCCTGACGAACCCAGATAAACCAAACCTCCCTCCCACTCACCCTTTCTACCACAATTACTCTAGGACTCCTGCCAATGACCCCCGCCATCCCTATATTAACCACCTAGGGACCTAGGATAACATCAGACCAAGAGCCTTCAAAGCCTTAAGTTGAAGTGAAAATCTTCTAGTCCCTGATAAGACCCACAAGAGTCTATCTTGCATTTTCTGATTGCAAATCAAATGTTTTTGTTAAACTAAGGCCTTACTAGATGGGAAGGCCTCGATCCTAAAAACTTTTAGTTAACAGCTAAACGCTCAAGCCAGCGAGCATCCATCTACTTTTCCCGCCTGCGGATGAGAAAGGCGGGAAAAGCCCCGGCAGACTACTAATCTACGTCTCTGGATTTGCAATCCAACATGTTTCTTCACCACGGGGCTGGTGATAAGGAGAGGACTTAAACCTCTGTCTTCGGGGCTACAACCCACCGCCTAAACACTCGGCTACCTTACCTGTGGCAATTACGCGCTGATTCTTTTCTACAAACCACAAAGACATTGGTACCCTTTATCTCGTATTTGGTGCCTGAGCCGGAATAGTGGGAACCGCCCTAAGCCTTCTCATTCGAGCCGAACTAAGCCAACCTGGGTCTCTTCTAGGCGATGATCAAATTTACAATGTTATTGTAACCGCCCACGCCTTCGTAATAATTTTCTTTATAGTAATACCAATTCTGATTGGGGGATTTGGAAATTGACTTGTACCCCTTATAATTGGAGCGCCTGATATAGCATTCCCTCGAATAAATAATATAAGCTTCTGACTATTACCTCCCTCCTTTCTATTGCTATTAGCCTCTTCCGGTGTAGAGGCCGGAGCTGGGACAGGGTGAACAGTCTACCCACCACTTGCAGGCAATCTTGCCCATGCAGGAGCATCCGTAGACTTAACTATTTTCTCACTCCATTTAGCCGGTGTGTCATCAATTCTAGGGGCAATTAATTTTATTACTACAACAATTAATATGAAACCCCCAGCCATCTCTCAGTATCAGACACCCTTATTTGTTTGAGCCGTGCTCGTAACAGCTGTTCTCCTTCTACTCTCCCTGCCTGTTCTAGCTGCCGGAATTACAATGCTTCTCACAGACCGTAACCTTAATACAACATTCTTTGACCCTGCAGGAGGAGGAGACCCGATTTTATATCAACATCTGTTCTGATTCTTTGGTCACCCAGAAGTTTATATTCTTATTTTACCTGGATTCGGAATTATTTCACACGTCGTAGCCTACTATGCGGGTAAAAAAGAACCATTTGGCTACATAGGAATAGTCTGAGCTATAATAGCCATCGGCCTGCTAGGGTTTATTGTATGAGCCCATCACATGTTCACTGTCGGAATGGACGTAGACACCCGCGCATATTTTACATCTGCTACAATAATTATTGCTATTCCAACAGGTGTAAAAGTATTTAGCTGATTAGCAACACTTCACGGGGGATCTATTAAATGGGAAACACCCATGCTATGGGCCCTCGGGTTTATTTTCCTCTTTACTGTGGGCGGATTAACAGGAATTGTCTTAGCCAACTCATCACTTGATATTGTTCTCCATGACACATATTATGTAGTCGCACATTTCCACTATGTTTTATCAATAGGGGCCGTGTTTGCTATTATAGCAGCCTTTGTTCACTGATTCCCGCTATTTACAGGGTATACTTTAAATGACACCTGAACAAAAATCCACTTTGGAGTAATATTTATTGGTGTAAACCTCACATTCTTCCCACAACACTTCCTAGGATTAGCAGGGATGCCACGACGATATTCTGATTATCCAGACGCCTATGCCCTATGAAATACAGTATCATCCATTGGATCACTTATCTCTTTAGTAGCAGTAATTATATTCCTTTTTATCTTATGAGAAGCTTTCGCTGCTAAACGAGAAGTATCTTCAGTAGAACTAACAATGACAAACGTAGAGTGACTTCACGGCTGCCCTCCGCCCTATCACACATTTGAAGAACCCGCATTTGTTCAAGTTCAATCAAACTAACGAGAAAGGAAGGAATTGAACCCCCATATACTGGTTTCAAGCCAGTCACATAACCACTCTGTCACTTTCTTTTAAAGACATTAGTAAAATATGCCAATTACATCACCTTGTCGAGGTGAAATTGCAGGTTAAACTCCTGTATGCCTTAAGCCCAAGGCTTAATGGCACATCCCACGCAACTAGGATTGCAAGACGCGGCATCACCCGTTATAGAAGAACTTCTTCATTTCCACGATCACGCCCTAATAATTGTATTCTTAATTAGTACCCTAGTACTTTACATTATTATTGCAATGGTCTCAACCAAACTTACCAACAAATATATTCTAGACTCCCAAGAAATCGAAATTGTATGAACTGTTTTACCAGCTGTAATTCTAGTCTTAATTGCTCTCCCATCCCTCCGAATTTTATATCTTATAGACGAAATTAACGACCCACATCTTACTATCAAGGCTATAGGACATCAATGATACTGAAGTTATGAGTACACAGACTATGAAGATTTGGGCTTTGACTCCTATATAATTCCTACCCAAGACCTTACCCCGGGCCAATTTCGACTTCTAGAAACAGACCATCGAATAGTAGTACCTATAGAATCACCAATTCGTGTTCTAGTTTCTGCAGAGGATGTACTACACTCCTGAGCCGTCCCATCACTAGGTGTAAAAATAGATGCAGTACCAGGGCGATTAAACCAAACCGCCTTTATTGCCTCCCGCCCAGGTGTATTCTATGGACAATGCTCCGAGATCTGTGGGGCAAATCACAGCTTTATACCTATCGTAGTTGAAGCAGTTCCACTAGAACACTTCGAAGGTTGATCCTCATTAATACTAGAAGACGCCTCACTAGAAAGCTAATTATCGGACAAAGCGTTGGCCTTTTAAGCCAAAGTTTGGTGCCTACCGACCACCTCTAGTGAAATGCCCCAACTTAATCCCAACCCTTGATTTGCAATTCTAGTATTTTCATGAATTATTTTTCTCACTATTATCCCAACTAAGATCCTAAATCACACCTCACCCAATGAACCAATTCCAATAAATGAAGAAAAACACAAAACAGAACCCTGAGACTGACCATGATAACAAGTTTCTTCGACCAATTTGCAAGCCCATCTTTCCTTGGAGTTCCACTTATTGCCGTCGCAATTGCACTACCATGAGTTTTATTCCCAACCCCACCATCCCGATGAATCAATAATCGACTTATTACCGTCCAAACATGATTTATTAACCGATTTACCAACCAACTAATGATACCCCTAAATGTGGGAGGTCACAAATGAGCACTCTTACTAGCTTCACTGATAATCTTTCTTATTACCATTAATATGCTAGGCCTACTTCCCTACACCTTTACACCTACAACACAACTATCACTAAATATAGGATTTGCTGTACCACTATGACTTGCTACAGTAATTATTGGCATGCGAAACCAACCAACAGTTGCTCTTGGACACCTTCTTCCAGAAGGAACTCCTATTCCCCTAATTCCGGTCCTAATTATTATTGAAACAATTAGCCTACTTATCCGACCATTAGCCCTGGGAGTTCGACTTACAGCCAATTTAACCGCAGGCCACCTTTTAATTCAACTTATTGCCACAGCCGTATTTGTACTATTACCAATAATGCCTACGGTAGCAATCCTAACCGCCGCCGTCCTATTCCTTTTAACACTTCTAGAAGTTGCAGTAGCAATAATTCAAGCCTACGTGTTTGTATTGCTTCTAAGCCTCTATCTTCAAGAAAACGTATAATGGCCCACCAAGCACATGCATATCACATGGTTGATCCAAGCCCATGACCACTAACCGGAGCAGTCGGTGCTCTATTAATAACATCCGGCCTTGCAATCTGGTTCCACTTCCACTCAACAACACTAATAACTTTAGGACTAGTTCTCCTACTACTTACAATAATTCAATGATGACGTGACATTATTCGGGAGGGTACCTTCCAAGGTCACCATACACCCCCAGTACAGAAAGGACTGCGGTACGGAATAATTCTATTTATTACTTCAGAAGTATTCTTTTTTCTTGGATTTTTCTGAGCTTTTTACCACTCAAGCTTAGCCCCAACACCAGAACTTGGAGGATGCTGACCCCCAACAGGAATCACTACACTAGACCCCTTCGAAGTCCCCCTCCTTAATACAGCTGTATTATTAGCATCTGGAGTGACTGTCACATGAGCACATCACAGCATTATAGAAGGTGAACGAAAACAAGCTATTCAGTCTCTTACACTTACAATTCTTCTAGGACTTTATTTTACCGCCCTTCAAGCTATAGAGTACTACGAAGCACCCTTTACCATCGCAGACGGAGTGTACGGCTCCACATTTTTTGTAGCTACAGGATTTCATGGACTACACGTTATTATTGGATCAACATTTTTAGCTGTATGTCTTCTCCGACAAATCCAATACCATTTCACATCCGAACATCACTTTGGCTTTGAAGCCGCTGCCTGATACTGACACTTTGTTGACGTAGTATGACTATTCCTCTACGTATCTATCTACTGATGAGGCTCATAATCTTTCTAGTATTAAATTAGTACAAGTGACTTCCAATCATTTAGTCTTGGTTAAACCCCAGGGAAAGATAATGAACTTAATTATAACTATCTTAGTTATTACAATAACTCTATCCTCAGTTTTAGCAATAGTATCCTTCTGATTACCACATATAAACCCTGACGCAGAAAAGCTTTCCCCCTATGAATGTGGATTTGACCCACTAGGATCTGCTCGACTCCCCTTTTCACTACGATTCTTCTTAGTAGCAATCTTATTTTTACTGTTCGACTTAGAAATTGCCCTTCTTCTTCCCCTGCCCTGAGGAGACCAACTCCATAATCCCACCGGAACATTCTTTTGAGCAACTACAGTATTAATTTTACTAACCCTGGGACTAATTTATGAATGAACCCAAGGGGGCCTAGAATGAGCAGAATAGGGGGTTAGTCCAAAATAAGACCTCTGATTTCGGCTCAGAAAATTGTGGTTAAAATCCACAACCCCCTTATGACACCAATACATTTTAGCTTTAGCTCAGCATTTATTCTAGGATTAATAGGACTAGCATTTCACCGCACCCATCTCCTCTCCGCACTTTTATGTCTGGAAGGGATAATATTATCTTTATTCATTGCGCTAGCCTTGTGGGCCTTACAATTCGAATCAATAAGCTTCTCCACAGCCCCAATATTATTACTGGCTTTTTCCGCCTGTGAAGCAAGCACAGGTCTTGCACTTCTAGTAGCCACAGCCCGAACTCACGGGACCGATCGCCTACAAAACCTCAACCTTCTACAATGCTAAAAGTATTAATCCCTACTATTATATTATTTCCAACAATTTGACTGACCTCCCCAAAATGACTATGAACAACTACAACTGCGCAAAGTCTATTGATTGCCCTTATTAGTCTTATATGACTTGGCTGAACATCAGAAACTGGGTGGACCACAACTAATATATACCTTGCCACAGACCCACTTTCAACCCCTCTTCTAGTACTTACCTGCTGACTTCTCCCACTAATAATCCTAGCCAGCCAAAATCACATTAACCCTGAACCTATCAGCCGACAACGATCATATATTACTCTTCTTGCCTCCTTACAAACTTTCCTAATTATAGCATTTGGTGCCACAGAGATCATTATATTTTATATTATATTTGAGGCAACACTTATTCCAACCCTAATTATTATTACCCGATGAGGTAACCAAACCGAACGCCTTAATGCAGGGACCTACTTCTTATTTTACACCCTAGCAGGGTCTTTGCCATTATTAGTTGCCCTGCTGCTACTTCAACAATCTACAGGAACCCTATCTATACTAGTGATCCAATATTCCCAACCTTTACTTCTAGACTCATGAGGTCACAAAATCTGGTGGGCCGGCTGCTTAATTGCATTTCTAGTAAAAATACCGCTGTACGGAGTACACCTTTGACTTCCAAAAGCACATGTTGAGGCCCCCGTCGCAGGATCTATAGTACTGGCAGCAGTACTTCTGAAGTTAGGGGGGTATGGGATAATACGAATAATAATTATGCTAGACCCACTATCCAAAGAATTGGTCTACCCATTCATCATTTTAGCCTTATGAGGCATTATTATGACAGGATCAATTTGCCTTCGACAAACAGACCTCAAATCACTAATCGCCTACTCATCCGTCAGCCACATGGGACTAGTGGCTGGAGGTATTTTAATTCAAACTCCATGGGGATTCTCAGGGGCAATCATTTTGATAATTGCCCACGGACTAGTATCTTCAATACTGTTTTGTCTAGCAAACACGGCTTATGAACGAACGCATAGTCGAACCATAATTCTCGCCCGAGGACTACAAATAATTTTCCCATTGACAGCAGTATGATGATTTATTGCTAATTTAGCTAATCTAGCGCTACCCCCCCTCCCCAATCTAATGGGGGAACTTATGATTATCACAACCCTATTTAACTGATCCCCTTGAACCATTGCCCTTACAGGCGCAGGGACATTAATTACAGCAGGCTATTCTTTGTATATGTTTTTAATATCTCAACGAGGTCCAACACCCAGCCACATTATAAAACTTCCCCCATTTCACACCCGAGAACACTTATTAATAGCCCTTCACCTAATTCCAGTTATTCTTCTTGTAACAAAGCCAGAACTTATATGAGGCTGGTGTTACTAGTAAGTATAGTTTAACTAAAATATTAGATTGTGATTCTAAAGACAGGAGTTAAAATCTCCTTACTCACCAAGGAAGGACAGAAATCAATAAGTACTGCTAATCCTTATGCACCGCGGTTAAAATCCGCGGCTTCCTTACGCTTCCGAAGGATAACAGCTCATCCATTGGTCTTAGGAACCAAAAACTCTTGGTGCAAATCCAAGCAGAAGCTATGAATTCAACAACTTTAATTATATCCTCTTCACTTATTCTAGTTCTTACAATTCTTATATTTCCCCTATTAACAACACTAAACCCAAAACCACAAAAACCAGAATGAGCAAACACACATGTGAAAACCGCTGTTAGTACCTCATTTTTTATTAGCCTTGTCCCTCTTATGATCTTTCTAGACCAGGGAGTAGAAAGCATTATCACAAACTGGCACTGAATAAATACCCACATATTTGATACAAATATTAGCTTCAAGTTTGACCACTACTCATTAATTTTTATCCCCATTGCCCTTTACGTTACCTGGTCAATTTTAGAGTTTGCATTATGATATATACACGCTGATCCTTACATAAATCGATTCTTTAAATATCTGCTCTTATTTTTAGTGGCCATAATTACTTTGGTTACAGCCAACAACATATTTCAACTTTTTATCGGCTGGGAAGGAGTAGGAATTATATCTTTCCTTTTAATCGGCTGATGATATGGACGAGCAGATGCCAATACTGCAGCCCTTCAAGCCGTAATCTATAACCGAGTAGGAGACTTCGGACTCATTTTAAGTATAGCATGATTTGCAATAAGCCTTAACTCATGAGAAATTCAACAAATCTTCTTTTTATCAAAAAATTTTGACATAACAGTCCCCCTTATAGGACTAATTCTTGCAGCAACAGGAAAATCGGCCCAATTCGGCCTACATCCATGGCTCCCATCTGCCATGGAGGGCCCTACGCCAGTGTCCGCCCTACTCCACTCCAGCACCATGGTTGTTGCAGGAATTTTTTTACTAATTCGCCTCCATCCCCTTATAGAAGACAATAACTTGGCACTAACAATTTGTTTATGTTTAGGAGCATTAACCACGCTATTTACAGCCACCTGCGCCTTAACCCAGAATGATATTAAAAAAATTGTAGCTTTCTCAACATCAAGTCAGCTAGGTCTCATAATAGTTACAATTGGACTAAATCAACCACAATTAGCATTTTTACATATCTGCACACACGCATTCTTTAAAGCCATACTATTTTTATGCTCTGGGTCAATCATTCATAGCCTCAATGATGAACAAGATATCCGAAAAATAGGAGGCCTTCAAAATTTGATACCTGCTACTTCAACCTGCCTAACCATCGGTAGCCTAGCACTAACAGGAACCCCTTTTTTAGCTGGGTTCTTCTCAAAGGACGCCATTATTGAAGCCCTAAATACCTCCTACCTTAACGCCTGAGCCCTGGTCCTTACACTAATTGCCACATCATTTACCGCAGTTTATAGCTTACGAGTAGTATTCTTCGTAAACATGGGGTCTCCACGATTTTTACCCCTATCCCCCATTAATGAAAATAACCCCTTGGTAATTAATCCTATTAAACGACTTGCCTGAGGAAGCATCATTGCAGGACTTATTATTACATCCAACTTCCTACCCTCAAAAACACCCATTATAACAATACCAACCTCTCTAAAACTAGCAGCCCTTATAGTAACTATTGCTGGACTTTTAGTAGCCATAGAGCTCACCGCCCTGACCAATAAACAAGTCAAAATTACCCCCACAATTCACATACACCATTTCTCAAACATATTAGGCTATTTTCCCACGATAATTCATCGACTTCCCCCCAAACTTAACCTGACCCTAGGGCAATCCATTGCTACCAAATTTGACCAAACATGACTTGAAATTACAGGACCAAAAGGTTTAGCCTTATCTCAAATAATAATATCCAAAGTTACAAGTGATATTCAACGAGGAATAATCAAAACTTATTTAACCATTTTCCTACTAACCCTCGCCTTAGCCATCCTATTAACCCTTATCTAAACAGCACGTAATGTACACGGCTTAGACCTCGAGTAAGCTCCAATACCACTAACAATGTTAAAAGTAGAACTCATGCACAAATAACTAGTATTGCCCCGCCAAAAGAGTACATAACAGCCACACCACTAATGTCGCCACGCAACACAGAAAACTCCTTCAATCCATCAACAACAACCCAAGAACCCTCGTGTCAGGCCCCTCAAAAGAAACCCCCTGCTAAAATTACACCTAATAAGTATACCAACACATATCCAGCTACAGAGCGACTCCCTCAAGCTTCTGGAAATGGCTCCGCAGCTAAAGCTGCCGAATAAGCGAACACTACAAGCATTCCCCCTAAATAAATTAAAAAAAGAACCAAGGATAAAAAAGAGCCCCCACAACCAACTAAAATCCCGCACCCAACCCCCGCTGCTACAACCAAACCTAAAGCAGCAAAGTACGGCGTAGGATTAGAAGCAACAGCAATTAAGCCCACAACTAAAGCTACCAATAATAAAAACATAAAATAGGTCATAATTCTTGCTCGGATTTTAACCGAGACCAATGACTTGAAGAACCACCGTTGTAGTTCAACTACAAGAACTAATGGCAAGCCTACGAAAAACTCATCCGCTAATAAAAATCGCCAACGACGCACTAGTCGACCTCCCAACACCATCTAATATTTCCGTATGATGAAACTTCGGATCTCTTTTAGGATTATGCTTAATTACTCAAATCCTAACCGGACTATTTCTAGCTATGCATTACACCTCTGATATTTCAACCGCATTTTCATCAGTTGTACATATTTGTCGAGATGTAAATTACGGTTGACTTATTCGCAACTTACACGCCAATGGAGCATCCTTCTTCTTCATCTGTATCTATATGCACATTGCCCGAGGCCTGTATTATGGTTCTTATCTCTATAAAGAAACCTGAAATATTGGAGTAGTACTTCTCCTATTGGTAATAATAACAGCCTTCGTCGGCTATGTTCTCCCATGAGGACAGATGTCCTTCTGAGGTGCAACGGTAATTACAAACCTACTATCAGCAGTTCCTTACATAGGAGACACCCTTGTCCAATGAATTTGAGGCGGATTTTCAGTAGACAATGCAACACTAACACGATTTTTTGCATTCCACTTCTTGTTCCCATTCGTCATCGCCGCCGCAACCATCTTACATTTACTATTTCTACACGAAACCGGATCAAACAACCCCGCCGGCCTAAATTCCGACGCAGATAAAATTTCCTTCCACCCATATTTTTCATATAAAGATCTATTAGGTTTTGTAATTATACTATTAGCCCTTACATCACTAGCTTTATTCTCTCCAAACTTATTAGGGGACCCAGAAAATTTTACTCCGGCAAACCCATTAGTTACACCTCCGCATATTAAACCAGAATGATATTTCTTATTTGCCTACGCAATCCTACGATCCATTCCAAATAAACTAGGAGGGGTCCTTGCACTATTATTCTCTATTTTAGTATTAATAGTGGTACCAATCTTACACACCTCAAAACAACGAGGACTAACATTTCGTCCCATCACTCAATTCTTATTCTGAACACTAGTAGCTGATATAATTATTTTGACATGAATTGGAGGCATGCCTGTAGAACATCCATACATTATTATTGGACAAATTGCATCAATTTTATACTTTGCCCTGTTCCTCATCCTTACCCCCCTAGCAGGATGATTAGAAAATAAAGCACTAAAATGAGCTTGCCCTAGTAGCTTAGTTTAAAGCATCGGTCTTGTAATCCGAAGATCGGAGGTTAAATTCCCCCCTAGCGCCCAGAAAAGAGAGATTTTAACTCCCACCCCTGGCTCCCAAAGCCAGAATTCTAAATTAAACTATCTTCTGATAGTAACCTATATGGTATAGTACATTATATGTATTATATTACATAATGCATAAGTACATACATATGTATTATCACCATTCATTTATATTAACCATAAAGCAAGTACTAACGTTCTAAACGTACATGAAGCTAAATATTAAAACTCACAAATAATTTATATTGACCTGGGAAATAGATTAATCCCTTATAATTGGCTCTCAGATTTTTCCTTGAAATAACCAACTAAGATTTAATTCGACAATATTAATGTAGTAAGAGACCACCAACTGGTTTACATTAAGGCATCCTATTCATGATAGAATCAGGGACACAAAATGTGGGGGTAGCACACTGTGAATTATTCCTTGCATCTGGTTCCTATTTCAGGAACATAACTGTAGAATTCCACCCTCGGATAACTATATCTGGCATCTGATTAATGATATGAGTACATACTCCTCGTTACCCAACATGCCGAGCATTCTTTTATATGCATAGGGGTTCTCCTTTTTGGTTTCCTTTCACTTTGCATATCAGAGTGCAGCGCTCAACAATAAATCAAGGTTGTACATTTCCTTGCTTTAACTAAAGTAGGTTCATCATTAAAAGACATAACTTAAGAATTACATATTTCTCAATCAGGTGCATAACATACTCATCCCTTCTTCAACTTCCCCCTATATATATGCCCCCCCTTTCGGTTTCTGCGCGACAAACCCCCCTACCCCCTACGCTCAGCAAATCCTGTTATCCTTGTCAAACCCCAAAAGCAAGGAAGGTTCGAGAGCGTGCGAGCTAACAAGTTGGGTTATGGATTAGCTATCGCATTATATATATATACATACACATCGCATTAATTTTTTACAAAATTATCTCAAATAATAGCCCAAAATTTTCTATTGATTCTAGAGAGCACTTTCTCAATGCTAAAAAATTAAACATTTTTTTAAC